TGTGTGCGTACTTCATTGCTCTATTCAATTAAGCTCTCTATTCTTAATTTACTACTAAATCCTCCTTTGTCCTTTAGTTTCATAAAGGGTCTCGTAATGTTCTTTGAAAANGAAAATGTAGCCCATTTCTTTCCATTTCATTGGCTACACCTTGACCTAACGTTTTTATGCTTGTTCTTATGCTTACTTTAGTTCCTTTTTAGGGTTTGCTGAAGATGGCGGTATATAGGCTGAATTAGCAAGAAGTGGTAAGGTAGAGCGGGGTTTATCGATTATAGAACAGGCTCCTCTAGATGGATATAAAGTACCGCCAAGTCCTTTGAGTTTTAAGCTGTAGCTAGTAGTTCTCTGGCAAATGTTTTTGTAGATATAATTATTGAAGTTTAGGGCTAAGCATAGTGGGGTATCTAATCCCAGTTTGGGTCTTAGCTATCGTGTGTCATAAAATAGTTAGAATTACTTTCGTTGTTGGGTTTAAGTCCTAACAATGAATTTTCACATATAAGTTGGATTTTAATTCTATTGTGCAATCTATAGTTAACACGTTTTACGCCGGTAATAATTAGTTTGGGTTAATCGTATGACCGCGGTGGCTGGCACGAAATTTACCAACCCTGGAAGGTATAGCTTAGTCAAACTTTCGTTCATTGCTTAATATTTATCACTGCTGAGTCCCGTGGGGGTGTGGCTAGGCAAGGTGTCTTAAGCTATTATATGTGCTTGATACCCTCTCCTTAAATTTTAGATAAATGTTTAAGGGATTTTACACCGGTTTATGGATGTTTGCATGTGTAATCTTACCTTTAATTAATTATAAGGCCAGGACCAAACCTTTGTGTTTATGGGATTTTGGANAATCCATCTAAGCATTTTCAGTGCTTTGCTTTACTATAAGCTACATTAACTNNAGTTGTGTTGAAGTTTTTCTGGGGGTAAATGGATGGAGGGGGTTTTGATGGATAGATTTTCATGTTATGAGATTTCACTGATACTGGGATTTAGGTCAAAATTTAGTGGATTACTAGAATGGGTAAAGCCTTAAATAGAAATTGAGTATTTTTTNCACTCTGTTCTTTACTTTTATGTTTTTGGGGTTTGGCATAAAGTTTTAAGGTGGAAGGGGGAAGGGGGTTTGTTGATAGATTTTTCAGTATTGATGGATTTGTATGTCTTACAAACATGAATAAATAACCTTTCGGGCTTTGTTCATGGGGATATATGATACTTAATTAAGAGGTACCACAGGACTGTGGGCTGACCTTCATGCCTTGACGGCTATGTTGACTGAAGGCATCCGAAAATTAAAAAATACCAAATGTATGACACCACAGTTATGTTGGTCATGGGCTGATTAGACCTGTTACCATCGAGATGTCTTATTTAAGGGGAACGTATGGACGATAAAACATTTAATGGCCCTGAAGTAAGAACCAGATGTCTGATAAAGTTTCACTGTAGCTACCCCCAAGTTTAATGGGCCCGGAGCGAGAAGAGGGGGACGAGTGGGCGGGTTGTTGATTTCACGGAGGATGGTAGAAATAGAGACCAACTTGGGAAGGGGATAGTCATGTGGAAGAGAAGGGTTTATGACTGTATGGTGTATGTCTAATAACACAGGTATGTCCTTGTTACATTATATTAATGTATGCAAGACTAGTCATGTGGTAATACTTATGTTAAGTTAAGTTAGGGTTTTATGTCTTATTACATTAAGTTTAATTACGTGCTTATATGCTAGTGGTAAAGAAATTAATGTACGATATACATTAATGTTTTAATGTTCTAGTTTATTTTATGTACTGTCAAGGAGTAGTTTAATTAGAATATCAGCTTTGGGTGTTGATGGTAGGGAAAAANTTCCTTCTTCTTGATGTGTCCTGAGAAGAAATGATCTTCATTTTTGGTTTACAAGACCAAAGTAATATTNTATACTATCGGGACATTGATTTCATTTTAGTATTTTGTCTTCAATAATTCCAGAGATTGGTATTAGGATAAGGATAATTGAGAAATAACTGATAGATGCTAGTTGACCGATAATGATGAATGGGTGTTCTACTGGTTGGCCTCCGATTCATGTCAGAACAAGAAGGTTGGCTGCGAGAATTCAATATAGAATTTGGGTAATTGGGCGAAATGTTAAGCTGCGTTGTTTTGAGGTGTGTAGTAGTGGTAGGAAGGCTAGGATTAGAATTGATAGGACTAGGGCTACTACTCCTCCTAGTTTGTTGGGAATAGAGCGTAGAATGGCGTAGGCAAATAGGAAATACCATTCTGGTTTGATATGTGGTGGGGTATTTAATGGGTTAGCGGGTGTATAGTTATCTGGGTCTCCTAGAAGGTCTGGAAAGAATAATACTAGAGTTATTAGGAATAAAAGTAGAATGAAGACTCCTAGGAGGTCTTTGATTGTGTAGTATGGGTGAAATGGGATCTTGTCTGCGTTGGAGTCTAATCCTGTGGGGTTGTTTGATCCTGTTTCGTGGAGAAAGAGAAGGTGGACAATTGCAAGGGCAGCGATAATAAATGGGAGGATGAAGTGAAATGCGAAAAAGCGTGTTAGGGTTGCTTTGTCTACTGAGAAACCTCCTCAGATTCATTCTACTAGAGTAGTTCCGATGTATGGAATAGCTGATAGTAGGTTAGTAATTACTGTGGCTCCTCAGAAGGATATTTGGCCTCATGGGAGTACATAACCTATGAATGCGGTTGCTATAGTTGCGAGTAGTAGAACTACTCCAATGTTTCATGTTTCTAGGAATGTGTAGGATCCGTAGTATATTCCTCGTCCTACGTGAAGAAATAAGCAGATGAAAAATATTGAAGCTCCGTTGGCATGTAAATATCGGATTAATCAACCGTAGTTTACGTCTCGGCAAATATGCGTGACTGATGAGAATGCTGTTATAGTATCGGATGTGTAGTGTATTGCTAGAAATAGGCCTGTAACGATTTGAACTATAAGACATACTCCTAGTAGGGAGCCAAAGTTTCATCATGATGAGATGTTGGATGGGGCAGGTAAATCAATGAAAGAGTGATTGATAATTTTGAGTAGGGGGTGAGATTTTCGAATGTTTGTCATTAGATGTTTCTATAGTTGAATTACAACGATGATTTTTCATGTCATTGGTCACAGTTAAATGCTGTGTAGAAATAATGACAAATTATACTTTTATTTTAAGTTTATTATTTTTGGCTGGTTGTTTGGGATTGGCATTGAAGCCTTCGCCTATTTATGGGGGGCTTGGTTTAATTTTTAGTGGGTGTATTGGATGTTTAATGGTTTTGGGTTTTGGTGGTTCGTTTTTGGGTTTAATGGTGTTTTTGATTTATTTGGGTGGGATGTTGGTTGTGTTTGGTTATACAACTGCTATAGCTACTGAGGAGTATCCGGAAACTTGGGGTTCTAATTGATTTATTTTTGGTTTTTTTGTTTTAGGTCTTTTTATGGAATTAGTTATGTTTTATTTGCTTAATTTGAATAATAAAGTTGAGTTGGTTGATTTTAATAGTTTAGGTGATTGATTGATATATGAAATTGATGATATTGGAGTAATGTTGGAAGGCGGGGTTGGAGTTGCAGCTATATATAGTTGTGCTACTTGGATAATAGTGGTAGCGGGATGGTCATTGTTTGCTGGTATCTTTATTATTATTGAAATCACTCGGGATTAAGTATATGAAAAATAAAGATTAGTGAAATTGTAATTAGGAAAGATAGAAAGTATAGTTTGACTAACCCCTTTTGATCAGCTATTATTTTGGATAGGTGAGTGTGAGTAATTGAAGTTGATTTTGGAATTGTTTTTTCTAATCAGATTAAGTCTAGGAGGTTTAGGGATATCTTATAGCTGGAGTTTAGGACTTTTTGGGGGATAGTTCGATGTATGATTGGTGGAAAATAGCCTAATGAGGTTGAGAATAATGAAGGTTTAGTGACTTTGTTTATTGAGAGATTTAGGGTTAGATTATTGAGTTCTAAGGCGATAGCGAAACCTAGGATTGTGATGGATAGGGCTGTTATTTTTAGGTATCAGGGTATTGTCATAACTTGAATGTTAGTTGGGGGAATGTTTAGTGAGATAAGGAAACCTGCTAGGATACTTCCTAATGCTAGGCGTTTGATAGGGTTAATGAGATTTGGGTCATTTTCATTTATGATAATAAGTGGAGAGTAGCGTGGTTTTGTTATGGTAACGAAGTAAATGATTCGCATGCTGTAAATGGCAGTCATGGATGTAGCGATTAGAGTAACTGTTAGGGCTCAGGCGTTGGTATTACACGTGTTGATGGCTTCAATAATTAGGTCTTTTGAGTAAAATCCTGTAAGGAATGGTATTCCAGTTAGGGCTAGGCTTCCGATGATAAAGCAAGATGATGTAAATGGTATGGTTTTTATTATGTTGCCTATCTTTCGAATGTCTTGTTCATCATTAAGGTTGTGAATGATGGACCCAGAGCATATAAATAATATAGCTTTGAAGAATGCATGGGTGCAGATATGTAGAAAAGCTAAGTAAGGTTGGTTAATTCCTAATGTAACTATTATAAGTCCTAGTTGGCTAGATGTAGAGAAGGCCACGATTTTTTTGATATCGTTTTGGGTGAGTGCACAAATTGCTGTAAATAATGTTGTAATAGCTCCAAGGCATAATATTATTGTTAGGATAGTAGTGTTGTTTGAGGTTAATGGGTGGAATCGAATTATTAGGAAAATTCCTGCAACTACTATAGTACTTGAGTGTAGTAAGGCGGATACAGGGGTTGGGCCTTCTATGGCTGATGGGAGTCAAGGGTGAAGACCAAATTGAGCGGATTTTCCTGTGGCTGCAATAAGTAGGCCTATGAGAGGTACTGGGTTGTTATTGTTAGTTAAAAGGATTTGTTGTAGTTCTCAGGAGTTTATGTTTAGGCAGAATCAGGTTATAGCTAGAATGAATCCGATGTCTCCAATTCGGTTGTATAAAATTGCTTGTAGGGCTGCTGTGTTGGCGTCTGCACGTCCATACCACCATCCGATTAGAAGGAAGGATATAATTCCTACGCCTTCTCATCCGATGAATAGTTGGAAGAGGTTGTTGGCTGAGGTTAAAATTAGTATAGTAATTAGGAATAATATTAGGTATTTAATAAATCGGTTGATGTGGGGGTCGGAATGTATGTATCATGAAGAGAATTGTATAATTGATCAGGTTACAAATAAGGCCACTGATAGAAATAGAATTGAGAAGTAGTCAATTTTAAAGCTTATAGTAAGTTTGATAGAGTGGATGGTAAGTCAATGTCAGTTTGTAATAATATATTCTGTGTTGTGATGAAAGAATAGTAGTAAGGGTAAGAGGCTGAGGAAAAATGAGAATTTGATTGATGATGTAGCGTATGAAGGAAAGTTGATAAGTTTAGGCATGTTAGTTATAGATATAATGATTGGTGTCATTAGCAAGATTAAGATTATTAGGATTGAAGATGTTATTATATTAATTACTTTTATTTGGAGTTGCACCAAGGTTTTTGGTTCCTAAGACCAATGGATTACTTCTATCCTATAAAAGTAAGAAAGCCATATGTTTAGGTATGGGTGCGTGAATTAGCAGTTCTTGCATACTTTCTTGGTAAATAAGGAATTTAATTTCCTGTTGTTAGATTCACAGTCTAATGTTTTTTGTAAACTATATTTACACATTGTTAGGCCTATAATTAGTTTGGGGTTAACTGTTAATAGTATGAGGGGGATGATGTGAAGAGCTATAAGGGTTAGTTCTCGTGTATGGGAAGGTTGAAGATTATTTATATGACTAGTTAGCTTACCTCGTTGGGTTGTGATAATTATATATATTGAGTATATTCCCGTGATAATGATATTTGTTGCTATAAGGATAATAGAGGGATTTGATCAGGAGAATGTTGCTATAACAATAAGTAGTTCACCTATAAGGTTGATTAGGGGTGGTAGGGCTAAGTTGGCTAGGCTTGCTAGTAGTCATCATGTTGCTATTAGTGGAAAAATTATTTGTAGGCCTCGAGCTATAATTATAGTTCGGCTATGGATTCGTTCGTAGTTGGTGTTTGCTAAGCAGAATAGTAATGATGAAGTTAGACCGTGTGCGATTATTAGTATTGTAGCTCCTATGAAACTTCATGGTGTTTGGATTATAATGGCTGTAATAACTAATGCTATGTGGCTTACTGATGAGTAGGCGATTAATGATTTTAAGTCTGTTTGACGTAGGCAGATTGAGCTAGTTATAATTATTCCTCATAATGAGAGTATGATGAATGGGTAGGCTAGGGATTTTGTCAGAGGGTCGAGAATAATGGAAATTCGTATTATTCCATACCCTCCTAATTTTAGGAGAATTGCTGCTAGGATTATGGAACCGGCAATAGGGGCTTCTACATGGGCTTTTGGTAGTCATAGATGAACTCCGTATAGGGGTATTTTAATTATAAATGCCATTATACATGCTAGTCATAGGATATTATTTGACCATGTTGGGGATAAAGAGTGTGTAGTAAGGGAGAGGATTAGAAAATTGAGTGTTCCTATTGAGTTTTGAATTGAGATAAGAGCAATTAGAAGTGGAATTGAGCCGATTAGTGTGTAGAATAGAAAATAGATGCCCGCGTTTAGACGTTCTGTTTGGTTACCTCATCGGGTAATAATAATTAGTGTTGGGATTAGGGTGGCTTCAAATAGAATGTAGAATAAAATTAGTTCTGTTGCTGAGAATGTTATGATGAGTAAGATTTGAAGGCTAACGAGTATTGAGATATAGAATTTTTGATGTATAAAGCTTTCTTTTTTTATGTGATTTTGGCTGGCTAGTAGTATTAGTGGTAGTAATCAGGTTGTTAAGATGATTAGTGGGGTGGATAAGGGATCAGAAGAGAATATGGTTGAGAAGTTAAGGTAATTTACGTCATTTTGTCATAGTAATGATAAACTTACTAGGCTTACTAGAAAGCTGTATGAGGTGACGTTGGTTCAGACATTTTTGTTATTTGATAGTCATGTCAGTGGAAGAATTATAATTGATGGAAAAATAATTTTTAACATTGTAATAGATTGAGGTTTTGTACATAATCTGTCCCGTAAGTATTTGAAACTTTTACGAGTAAGGCTAGGCCTACTGCTGCTTCGCAGGCTGCGAAGACTAGGATGGTGATTGGAATAGTTATAGAGATTATGGAGTTTGAGTTTAGGGTGGATGTTGAAATTATAACAAATAGGGATAGTATTATTCCTTCTAGGCAGAGGAGAGTAGATATCAAGTGGGAGCGAAACATGAAAGTTCCTAGGAGTGATACTATAAATGCTAGGGTTAGATTGAGAAAAGCAGATGTCATTATTGGTAATTATGATTATTATCATAATCTAATGAGTCGAAATCATTAATTTTGTTTAAACTAATTACCAACTATTCTGTTCATTCTAGCCCTTTTTGTGCTCATTCGTAGCTTAGTCCAATGGATAGAATGGTGACTAAGATAAAGGCGGTTGTTGTTATTGTAACGATGTTAGTTGTCTGAATTGCTCATGGAAGGGGAAGTAGTAGAGCGATTTCGAGATCGAATAGAAGGAATGTAATAGCTACTAAGAAAAATTTTATTGAAAAAGGTAGGCGTGCTGAACTTGTTGGGTCAAATCCGCATTCATATGGGTTTGCTTTTTCGGAGTAGAGATTTATTTGAGGGAGTCAAAATGCGATTAAAACTAGGATGAGAGATAGGGTAATATTGGTTACAATAATAATGAATAGGTTAATTACTCTCTTCTGATTTTTTTCAGAGTCTACTAATTGGAAGTCAGTTATATTGTTTATACTAAGAGAGTATGATCCTCATCAATAAATAGAAACGTATAGGAATAATCATACTACGTCTACGAAATGTCAGTATCATGCTGCTGCTTCAAAGCCAAAGTGATGTTTTGATGTAAAATGGAATTTTAATTGTCGTAGTAGGCAGATGGTAAGGAAAGTTGATCCAATAATTACATGTAGACCGTGAAATCCTGTTGCTATGAAGAATGTTGAGCCGTAGATTCCGTCTGAAATGGAAAAAGAAGTTTCGAAATATTCTGAGGCTTGTAGAACGGTGAAATATAATCCTAAAAGGATAGTAATTAGTAGGGCTTGATTTATATGGTTTCGATTCCCTTCTATTAGACTGTGATGCGCTCATGTAATTGAGACTCCTGATGCTAGAAGAACTGATGTATTTAGAAGAGGGACTTCTAGGGGATTTAAGGGAGTAATTCCTGTTGGGGGTCAACAACCTCCTAGATCATGAGTGGGGACTAAGCTAGAGTGGTAAAATGCTCAGAAAAATCCGGCAAAGAAGAATACTTCAGATACGATGAATAGAATTATTCCATATCGGAGGCCTTTTTGTACGATGGGGGTATGGTGGCCTTGAAATGTTCCTTCACGAATAATATCTCGTCATCATTGATATATAGTTAGAATATTTGTTATTAGGCCTAGTGATAGTAGAATTGTTGAGTTAAAATGGAATCATATTACTAACCCGGATGTGAGAAGTAGGGCTGATAGTGCTCCTGTTAATGGTCATGGGCTTGGATTTACTATATGGTATGCATGGGTTTGGTGGGTCATTATGTATTATCATGTAGATACAGGCTCACTAGAAGGGTAAATACGTATGCTTGAATTAGGGCTACGGCGAATTCAAGTATAGTAAGTAGAAGTAAAATAATAAATGTAATTATGGCAGTTGGGGGGCTAATATTTATTAGTACTAAGGTAGCCCCTCCAATTAAATGTATTAGTAGATGGCCTGCTGTGATATTTGCTGTTAGTCGTACTGCTAGTGCTATAGGTTGAATAAATAGGCTGATGGTTTCGATAATAATTAGTATAGGGATAAGTGAGATAGGTGTTCCTTGTGGTAGGAAATGAGCTAAAGAGTTTTTTAGTTTGTGACGGAATCCTATAATTACAGCTCCTGCTCATAGGGGAATAGCTATACTTAGATTTATAGATAGTTGGGTAGTAGGAGTGAACGTGTGAGGGAGTAGGCCTAGAAGATTAGTTGAGCCGATGAATATAATTAGTGATACAATTATTAATGCCCAGGTTCGTCCTTTTGGGGTATGAATTAATATTATTTGTTTAATGATAAGTTTAATTAATCAATGTTGGAATGAGTGAAGACGATTACTAATTAGACGTTCTGATGATGGAAATAGAATTGATGGGAATATAATGATAGTTACTACAATTGGTAGTCCTATTATTGTTGGGGTGATAAAAGAGGCAAATAGATTTTCGTTCATTTTAACTCTCAAGGGTTGTTTATTTTTTCTGTGGTTAAAGTTTTAGGTGATGGAGCTGCAGGAAAGGTTTGGGAAGAAATTTTTAATTGAAATAGGATGAATAATGTAATTATTGAGGAGATAATTGTAATGAATCATGTAGATGTGTCTAGTTGTGGCATGTCATTGTGGAGATTAATGGTCTCTAACTTTAACTTAAAAGGTTAACGCTCTAAGCTTCGCAATGAGTTTAAATTATAGAAGCTGATCAGTTTTCAAAGTGTTTTAGGGGTACTATTTCCAATACAATAGGCATAAAACTGTGATTTGAGCCGCAAATTTCGGAGCATTGGCCGTAGAATAAGCCTGGTCGGTTTGACGTTACTGTAGCTTGATTTAGACGACCTGGGATTGCGTCCGTTTTCAATCCTAGTGAGGGAACAGCTCATGAATGTAGGACATCTTCGGATGAGACCAACATACGGATTGGAAGCTCCATAGGTAATACCACTCGGTTATCGACTTCTAATAGGCGAAGTTCACCTGGTTTTAGATCATTAGTTGGGATCATATAGGAGTCGAAGCATAGGTCTTCATAGTCAGTGTACTCGTAGCTTCAATATCATTGGTGTCCTATGGTTTTTACTGTTAATGCTGGGTTATTAATTTCATCTATTATATATAAAATTCGTAGGGAGGGGAGGGCAATTAAAATGAGGATAACAGCTGGGAGGATAGTTCAAATTGTTTCTACTTCTTGTGCGTCTATTGTGTTTGTATGTGTTAGTTTTGTTGTTAGTATTAATGAAATAATGTATAGTACTAAGGAGCTAATGAGGAAAACAATTATTAGGGTGTGGTCGTGAAAGTTTGTAAGTTCTTCTATGATGGGTGAGGTAGCGTCTTGTAAGCCTAGTTGAAATGGATAAGCCATATGAGATATATAGATTAGGTCTATAATTTAACTTTGACAAAGTTATGTAATTATTTTACTAATATCTCATTGAGAAAGACATAGTGGTTATGAAATTGGCTTGAAACCAGTTGTTGGGGGTTCGAATCCTTCCTTTCTTATTTGACTTTTACATAGGAAGGTTCTTCGAATGTATGGTAAGGTGGGGGGCATCCATGGAGTCATTCTAGATTTGTTGAAGAGTATGAAACTGATAATACTTCACGTTTTGATGCGAAGGCTTCTCAGATTATAAAGATTATTACAAGGACGGCCGTAAGTGAAATGAATGAGCCTATGGATGATACTGTGTTTCATGTAGTATAAGCATCTGGGTAATCAGAGTAACGGCGAGGTATTCCCGCTAAGCCTAAGAAATGTTGAGGGAAAAATGTTATATTAACACCTACGAATATGATAACAAAATGAGCTTTAGCTCATGTGTCGTCTAGGGTATATCCTGAGAATAGGGGAAATCAGTGGACAAACCCGGCTATAATAGCAAATACTGCTCCTATAGATAAAACATAGTGGAAATGAGCTACTACATAGTATGTGTCGTGAAGTACAATGTCAAGGGACGAGTTAGATAAAACAATTCCAGTTAGCCCTCCTACTGTAAATAAGAAGATAAAGCCCAAGGCTCATAGTATGGCGGGGGATCATTTAATATTGCCGCCATGTAAAGTAGCAAGTCAGCTAAATACTTTTACACCTGTAGGAATTGCGATGATTATTGTGGCTGATGTAAAGTAGGCTCGTGTGTCTACATCTAGACCTACTGTGAATATGTGATGTGCTCATACAATAAATCCTAGGAAGCCAATAGATATTATAGCTCAAACTATACCTATATATCCAAATGGTTCTTTTTTTCCAGAATAGTAAGTAACTACGTGTGAGATAATTCCAAATCCTGGGAGAATAAGAATGTATACTTCTGGATGTCCGAAAAATCAGAATAGATGTTGATAGAGAATTGGGTCTCCTCCTCCAGCAGGGTCAAAGAAAGTAGTATTTAGATTTCGATCTGTGAGAAGTATAGTGATGCCTGCTGCTAATACTGGTAGTGAAAGTAGAAGTAGTACAGCAGTAATTAGTACTGATCATACAAAGAGGGGTGTTTGGTATTGAGTTATAGCAGGAGGTTTTATGTTAATAATAGTGGTAATAAAGTTAATAGCTCCTAAGATAGAGGACACACCAGCCAAATGAAGGGAGAAGATAGTTAAGTCTACTGATGCTCCAGCATGGGCTAAATTTCCTGCTAGAGGTGGATATACTGTCCATCCTGTGCCGGCTCCGGCCTCTACCATAGATGATGCTAAAAGGAGAAGAAATGATGGGGGAAGTAGTCAAAAGCTTATATTATTTATTCGTGGAAATGCCATATCAGGGGCTCCAATTATCAGTGGTACAAGTCAATTTCCGAAACCTCCGATTATTATAGGTATTACTATAAAGAAAATTATTACGAATGCATGGGCTGTAACGATAACATTATAGATCTGGTCGTCACCTAGTAGTGCACCTGGTTGTCCTAATTCGGCTCGAATTAAAATACTTAAGGCTGTGCCTACTATCCCTGCTCAAGCACCAAATAGTAAATAAAGGGTTCCGATATCTTTGTGATTAGTTGAAAAGAGTCAACGATTTACGAACATAGGTAAAATGGCTGAGTAAGCATTAGACTGTAAATCTAAATACAGGGGTTGGATTCCCCTTTTTACCAAAAGGCCTTAAGGTGATTATCATGTCGAATTGCAAATTCGAAGGTGTAGAGATCCCCTCTGCTAAGGCTTCTCCCGCCTCTGTTTCTTATAGGCGGGAGAAGTAGATTGAAGCCAGTAGTAGGGTGTTTAGCTGTTAACTAAATTTTCGTAGGTTTAAATCCTTCCAATCTAGGGAAGGTCTTAGCTTAATTAAAGCAGTTGATTTGCATTCAACGGATGTAGGATATAGTCTTACAGTCCTTATCAGAAGTTAAACTTGTTTGTTTTCTAAGGGCTTTGAAGGCTCTTGGACTGTATATCCTAAACTTCTATTATGTTAGGTGAGGTGAGAGTGGTAGGGTGAGGGTACTTAAAACTGTAAGTGTTGGTAGAATAAAGTTAAATTTTAGGGCTTGATGGTGGGAGATTATTTTGGAGTTATTGTTGGTTGGGAATATAGTGAGGGATATAGAGTAGATAAGCCGTGTGTAGAAAAATAGGTTTAATAGCGCTATGATAGCTATTAATGTTGATAGGGTAAAGCAGTTATTTTTTAGAAGTTCTGAGATGATGGCTCATTTTGGTAGGAATCCTGTGAGGGGTGGAAGTCCTCCTAAGGATAATAGGATAGTTGATGCTATAGTTAGAATTATAGGAGTTTTGTTTCATGCTAGTGATAATGAATTGATTGTTGTTGCTGAATTTATTATAAGTGTGATGAATATTGGTACTGTGAGAAGAATGTAAATTATTAAGTTCAGGATAGTTAGATTGGGGTTATAGGGGAGAATGGCTACTATTCATCCTATATGGGCAATTGAGGAGTACGCTATAATTTTTCGTGTTTGTGTTTGGTTTAGTCCTCCTCAAGCACCGATGAAGACTGATGAGATAGCAAGGATTGTTGTGATAGTTGGGCTTGTGAGTTGATAAATTTGTAGTAAGATTGATAGTGGTGCGATTTTTTGTCATGTTAATAAGATTAATCCGATGTGTATAGGAATTCCTTGGGTTACTTCAGGTAGTCAGTAGTGAAATGGGGCTAGTCCGAGTTTTATGGATAGTGAGATGAGCATTATACAAAGGAAAATGGTGTTAGTTTGTTGTTGGAGTGCTCATATTCCTAGTTGTTTGTAGTTTAGTACAATGGCTAGTAGAAGGATTATAGAGGCTGTTGCTTGTGTAAGGAAATATTTTGTTGCTGCTTCAGTTGATCGTGGGTTTTTTTTGTTAGTTAGTAGAGGAATAATGGCTAAAAGACTTATTTCTAATCCTACTCACATTAGAAGTAAGTTGGAGCTGGATATCGTGATTACGGGGCCTATAAAAATAGTAAAGTAAATAATGATTAGGGTGATTGGATTTATTAGTACGGGAAGGGTTTGGACCAACATTTTCGGGGTATGGGCCCGATAGCTTAGTTAGCTGACCTTACTATATAGGATGGGGTGTATTGGTAGCACGGAGAATTTTGAATTCTTAGGTATAGGTTCAATTCCTATTGTCCTAGAAATAAGAGGGTTTAAACCTCTATGATTTACTCTATCAAAGTAACTCTTTTATCAGACATATTTCTATGTGTAGGGTGGAATTCCCGCTAGGAAAATTGGTATGGAAACGTATCATGTGCATAGTGCTAGTGTTAGTGGGAGGAAGTTTTTTCATAAGAGGTGTATTAGTTGATCGTATCGGAAACGAGGATAGGATGCTCGAATTCATAGAAAGGCTGTTGATAGAAGTAGCGTTTCTGTTATAAAGTTAATTGAGTATAGTTCGGGGTGATTAATATAGTATAAGGGTCCCAAAAATACAATTGATGTTAGGGCGTTCATTAGAATAATGTTGGTGTATTCGGCTATGAAAAATAGGGCGAATGGTCCTGCAGCATATTCGACATTGAATCCTGAAACTAGTTCTGACTCTCCTTCTGTTAGATCGAATGGAGCGCGATTTGTTTCTGCTAAAGTTGAAATATATCATATTATGGCTATTGGTCAGGCGGGTAGTAGTAGTCAGATATGTTCTTGTGTGGTAATAAGTATTTGTAGGGAGAATGATCCATTTATTAGGAGGACAGATAGCAAGATAATAGCTATAGTGACTTCATAAGAAATGGTTTGGGCAACGGCTCGTAGAGCTCCAAATAGAGAGTATTTTGAATTTGATGCTCATCCTGATCATAAAATAGAGTATACTGAGAGGCTTGATGTAGCTAGAATAAATAGTATGCCTAGATTAAGGTTAATGAGTGGGTGGGGTATTGGTAAAGGAACTCATAAGCTTAGTGCTAATGTAAGGGAGAGAGTTGGTGCAATGATAAATAGTGATATTGAGGTGGTTAAAGGTCGTATGGGTTCTTTTATAAATAGTTTTATAGCGTCTGCAAATGGTTGAAGGATGCCATATGGACCTACGATATTAGGGCCTTTGCGTAGTTGTATATAACCTAAAATTTTCCGTTCTACTAAGGTGAGGAAGGCTATGGCGATTAAGATTGGGACAAGGAGTGTTAAAATGTTAATAAAATACACTATTAGGAAGAGGATTTGAACCTCTGGGGACAAGGTTTTAAGTCTTGCGCAATTACCTGGCTCTGCCACCCTAATAACCTGATCTAGGTTTATTTTTGTACATATATATTTTGTTAAGATTTTTTTCATAAATTTATTTGGGGCACTTGTGGTAAGGTGGCTCCATTTCTCTTGTCCTTTCGTACTGGGAGGAATTGTAAATAGATAGAAACCGACCTGGATTGCTCCGGTCTGAACTCAGATCACGTAGGACTTTAATCGTTGAACAAACGAACCATTAATAGCTTCTGCACCATTGGGATGTCCTGATCCAACATCGAGGTCGTAAACCCTAATTGTCGATATGGACTCTTAAATAGGATTGCGCTGTTATCCCTAGGGTAACTTGGTCCGTTGATCAATAATTGGGTCAATAAGATATTAGTATTACTTTGACTTGTAGGTCTAAGTTAAAATCATTCGGAGGATTTTTTATTCTCCGAGGTCACCCCAACCGAAATTTTTTAGTTTATATTTATTTTGTTTTAGTCCATTAGGTTATTTTTATATAAATTAAACTAGTAAATTAAAGCTCCATAGGGTCTTCTCGTCTTATTTTAATATTCCAGCCTCTTCACTGGAAGGTCAATTTCACTGATTGAAAGTAAGAGACAGTTGAACCCTCGTTTAGCCATTCATTCTAGTCCCTAATTAAGGAACAAGTGATTATGCTACCTTTGCACGGTCAGGATACCGCGGCCGTTAAACTTTAGTCACTGGGCAGGCAATGCCTCTAATACTTGTTATGCTAGAGGTGATGTTTTTGGTAAACAGGCGGGGTTCGTGATTGCCGAGTTCCTTTTACTTTTTTTAATCTTTCCTTAGGGCACACCTGTGTTGGGTTAACGAGTTGAAATTAGGTAATTTTATTATGGGTTTAATACCTAAGGTTCGGTAATTGACAATGGTTATCCGGGTTGTCATACACTAGTGCTAGGAGAATAAAAGTTCTTGTTACTCATATTAACAGTATTTCATCTATGGGATTATAGATTAGCCCAATTAATCTTATAGGAATTTATTGAGGTTTATGAAATTAGTATATACAGGCATGTTGAGCTTGAACGCTTTCTTTATTGATGGCTGCTTTTAAGCCTACAATGGTTGAATTAATTATTAGTTATTTATTCACTATTTAAGGTTTTCTCCTTTACCTAAAGAGCTGTCCCTCTTTTGGCTATATTTTAAGTTTACATTTTGATTTAGTGTTCTTACGGTAAACTTAAAGTTGAACTGAAATTCTTTTTTGGGCAACCAGCTATCACCAAGCTCGATAGGCTTTTCACCTCTACCTAAAAATCTTCCCACTATTTTGCTACATAGACGGGTTCATTCATAAAATTGTTTTTAGGTAGCTCGTTTGGTTTCGGGGTTCTTAGCTTAAATTCTTTTTGTTAAGTTTTTTCTAGTTAACTCATTATGCAAAAGGTACAAGGTTTGATCTTTGCTTTTTGTTACTTTAAATTGATCTTTCATCATTCCCTTACGGTACTTTCTCTATAGCTCCTAATAGGGTAAATTTCTTTCTCCAATACTTTTTGGGTTAAATGTTTTAGTT